GCTGACGTAGCTTAATTAAAGCATAACACTGAAGATGTTAAGATGGGCCCTAGAAAGCCCCGGGAGCACAAAGGCTTGGTCCTGACTTTACTGTCGACTTTAACTAAACTTACACATGCAAGTATCCGCCCCCCTGTGAGAATGCCCACAACTCCCTGCTTGGGAACTAGGAGCCGGTATCAGGCACAAGCCCCGCTAGCCCACGACGCCTTGCTTAGCCACACCCTCAAGGGAACTCAGCAGTGATAAATATTAAGCCATAAGTGAAAACTTGACTTAGTTAAGGTTAAGAGGGCCGGTAAAACTCGTGCCAGCCACCGCGGTTATACGAGAGACCCAAGTTGACAAACAACGGCGTAAAGAGTGGTTAGGGGATTTACTAAACTAGAGCCGAACGCTTTCAAAGCTGTTATACGCACCCGAAAGTATGAAACCCAATTACGAAAGTAGCTCTACCTGTCCTGAACCCACGAAAGCTAAGAAACAAACTGGGATTAGATACCCCACTATGCTTAGCCCTAAACATCGATTGCACCATACACTCAATATCCGCCCGGGGATTATGAACGTCAGTTTAAAACCCAAAGGACTTGGCGGTGCTTAACATCCACCTAGAGGAGCCTGTTCTAGAACCGATAACCCCCGTTAAACCTCACCCTCTCTTGTTTTATCCGCCTATATACCACCGTCGTCAGCTTACCCTGTGAAGGTCTTACAGTAAGCAAAATTGGCACAGCCCAAAACGTCAGGTCGAGGTGTAGTGAATGAGGGGGGAAGAAATGGGCTACATTTGCTAAACATAGCAAACACGAATGTTGCATTGAAACATGCAGCTGAAGGAGGATTTAGCAGTAAGCAGGAAATAGAGCGTCCCGCTGAAACTGGCCCTAAAGCGCGCACACACCGCCCGTCACCCTCCCCAAGCTCCCCCCGTACTAAACTAATTAAAAACAAACAACCCGCGAAGGGGAGGAAAGTCGTAACATGGTAAGTGTACCGGAAGGTGTACTTGGAAAAATCAGAGTGTAGCTAAGCCAGATTACAGCATCTCACTTACACCGAGAAGACGCCCGTGCAAATCGGACCACCCTGACGCCTATTAGCTAGCCCAACCCCTTAACACAACAAACCCCTATCCATAACCCCTAAAGCACGAAAAACCCACGTAGCTAAACCATTCTCCCCCCTAAGTCCAGGCGATAAAAAAGGAAATCTTGGAGCAATAGAAACAGTACCGCAAGGGAAAGCTGAAAGAGAGATGAAAAAGCCCAGTAAAGCTTAAAGAAGCAGAGCTTAAACCTCGTACCTTTTGCATCATGATTTAGCAAGCACTTTCAAGCAAAGAGAACCTAGAGTTTGTAACCCCGAAACTGAGTGAGCTACTCCAAGACAGCCTATTTATAGGGCGAACCCGTCTCTGTGGCAAAAGAGTGGGAAGAGCTTTGAGTAGAGGTGATAAACCTACCGAACTTAGTTATAGCTGGTTGCCTGTGAATTGAATAGAAGTTCAGCACCCTGGGTTCTCCACTCATGCACTTTATTAACCCTTCAGATGCAACGAGAAACCAGGGGTGTTAGTCAAAGGGGGTACAGCCCCTTTGATACAAGACACAACTTTCCCAGCAGGATAAAGATCATATTCAAATAAGGACAGATGTTTTAGTGGGCCTAAAAGCAGCCACCTTAACAGAAAGCGTTAAAGCTCAAACATGAAGCCCTCCCGTTATACCGATAACCTTATCTTATTCCCCCAGATTTAACAGGCCCTCCTATGCAAGACATAGGAACGACTATGCTAATATGAGTAATAAGAAAGTATAACCACTTTCTCCTTGCACATGTGTAAATCGGAACGGACCCCCCACCGAATCTTAACGGCCCCAATCAAAGAGGGTATTGGAAACTACCACAAACTCAGGCCAGAAAAACATCCAATGCAAACCCGTTAACCCCACACTGGTGTGCCCAAAAGGAAAGACCAAAGGGGGGAGAAGGAACTCGGCAAACATACCCCAAGCCTCGCCTGTTTACCAAAAACATCGCCTCTTGCATAACCACAGTATAAGAGGTCCCGCCTGCCCAGTGACCACATAGTTCAACGGCCGCGGTATTTTGACCGTGCAAAGGTAGCGTAATCACTTGTCTTTTAAATGAAGACCTGTATGAATGGCATAACGAGGGCTTAACTGTCTCCTTCCCCCGGTCAATGAAATTGATCTCCCCGTGCAGAAGCGGGGATTAAACCATAAGACGAGAAGACCCTATGGAGCTTTAGACACACAGGTGGACCATGTCAAGTACCCCCGGCTAAGGGCCTGAACTAAATGGAACCTGCCTTGATGTCTTCGGTTGGGGCGACCATGGGGAATACAAAACCCCCACGTGGAAAGGGAACACACCCCTAAGTTACTTCTTCTCCCGCAAGCCAGAGCAACAGCTCTAACCAGCAGAAATTCTGACCAAACTGATCCGGTAAAACCGATCAACGAACCAAGTTACCCTAGGGATAACAGCGCAATCCCCTTTTAGAGCCCATATCGACAAGGGGGTTTACGACCTCGATGTTGGATCAGGACATCCTAATGGTGCAGCCGCTATTAAGGGTTCGTTTGTTCAACGATTAAAGTCCTACGTGATCTGAGTTCAGACCGGAGTAATCCAGGTCAGTTTCTATCTATGCCACGATCTTTTCTAGTACGAAAGGACCGAAAAGAAGGGGCCCATGCTAAAAGTACGCCTCACCCCCACCTAATGAAAAAATCTAAACTAGGCAAAAGGGCGTAACCCTTTTGCTGAAGATAACAGCAAGTTGGGGTGGCAGAGCCCGGCTAATGCAAAAGACCTAAGCCCTTTCCACAGAGGTTCAAGTCCTCTCCTTAACTATGATTTCAACCCTCATTACGCATATTATTAACCCACTAACTTTTATTGTGCCCGTGTTACTAGCCGTAGCTTTCCTCACCCTACTTGAACGAAAAGTACTAGGCTACATACAACTCCGAAAAGGCCCTAATATTGTGGGACCTTATGGCCTTCTCCAACCTATTGCTGACGGCGTAAAACTCTTCATTAAAGAACCCGTTCGACCTTCCACCGCATCCCCCGTCTTGTTCCTCGTAGCCCCCATGCTCGCACTCACGCTGGCCCTAACCCTCTGGGCCCCCCTACCTTTCCCGTACCCTGTTGTAGACCTTAACCTCGGTATTTTATTTATTTTAGCACTCTCTAGCCTTGCAGTTTACTCTATTCTAGGCTCCGGCTGGGCTTCAAATTCAAAATATGCTCTAGTAGGGGCCTTACGAGCTGTTGCACAGACTATTTCTTACGAAGTTAGCCTCGGGCTCATCTTGCTCAACATCATTATTTTTACGGGGGGTTTTACACTTCAGACATTTAACACCGCCCAAGAGGCCATCTGACTAGTAGTACCAGCCTGACCCCTAGCTGCTATATGATACATTTCCACCCTCGCCGAAACAAACCGTGCGCCCTTCGACCTCACGGAAGGAGAGTCTGAACTTGTGTCGGGCTTCAACGTAGAGTACGCAGGTGGTCCCTTTGCTTTATTCTTTTTAGCCGAGTACTCAAACATCTTGTTAATAAATACCCTGTCCGCAACCCTATTTTTGGGCGCCTCTCATATTCCAACTATCCCAGAACTTACCAGCATTAATATCATGACTAAAGCAGCCCTACTATCCGTTGTTTTTCTATGAGTTCGAGCTTCGTATCCGCGGTTCCGTTATGACCAGCTTATGCATCTCATTTGAAAAAACTTTCTTCCCCTCACACTAGCGCTGGTTATCTGACACTTAGCGCTCCCTATTGCATTCGCTGGCCTCCCACCACAAATGTAAACGCAGGAGCTGTGCCTGAATCTAAAGGGCCACTTTGATAGAGTGAATCATGGGGGTTAAAGTCCCCCCAACTCCTTAGAAAGAAGGGGATCGAACCCAACCTGAAGAGATCAAAACTCTTCGTGCTTCCTCTACACCACTTCCTAGTAAGGTCAGCTAAGTAAGCTATTGGGCCCATACCCCAATCATGTAGGTTAAAATCCTTCCTTTACTAATGAACCCTTACATCTTGACCACCCTTCTATTTGGTTTGGGCCTAGGCACTACTCTCACATTTGCAAGCTCGCACTGACTTCTCGCTTGAATGGGCCTTGAGATTAACACCCTCGCCATTATCCCCCTGATAGCACAACATCACCACCCCCGGGCAGTCGAAGCTACTACTAAATATTTTCTTGCACAAGCCACAGGGGCCGCCACCCTCCTGTTTGCAAGCACAACCAACGCTTGACTCACAGGTCAATGAGACATCCAACAAATAACACACCCACTTCCCACCACAATAATTGTTATTGCCCTTGCACTAAAAATCGGACTGGCACCAATACACTCTTGACTCCCAGAAGTACTACAAGGGTTGGACCTCACCACTGGACTTATTCTCTCTACCTGACAAAAACTTGCACCCTTTGCACTCTTGCTACAAATCCAAACGGTCAACCCCACCCCCCTAATCATTATTGGCTTACTTTCTACCCTCGTTGGCGGCTGAGGTGGTCTTAACCAAACGCAGCTGCGCAAAGTCTTAGCCTACTCTTCAATTGCCCACCTCGGCTGAATAATATTAATCCTTCAATTTTCACCGCTCCTAACCCTTCTCACGCTCCTCACATACTTCACCATGACTTTTTCAGCATTCCTAATCTTTAAAGTAAACAAGGCCACCACCATTAATGCACTCGCAATCTCGTGAACAAAAACCCCTGCCCTCACAGCCCTCGCCCCCCTTGTCCTACTCTCACTGGGTGGCCTACCCCCTCTCACCGGCTTCATACCCAAATGGTTTATTCTCCAAGAATTAACCAAGCAAGACTTGCCAGCACTTGCTACCTTCGCCGCATTAACTGCCCTTCTTAGTCTTTTCTTCTACTTGCGACTCTCCTACGCAATGACACTCACGATATTCCCGAACAACCTCGTTGGTCTCACCCCCTGACGATTTTATTCCCCCCAGCTTACGCTCCCACTTGCCGTAACCACTGCAGCAACCACCCTTCTTCTACCACTAGCCCCCGCTGCTGTGGCACTACTCACCCCCTAAGAGACTTAGGCTAGCAATTAGACCCACGGCCTTCAAAGCCGTAAGCGTGAGTGAAAATCTCTCAGTCCCTGATAAGACTTGCGGGCTATTATCCCACATCTTCTGCATGCAAAACAGACACTTTAATTAAGCTAAAACCTTTCTAGATAGGAAGGCCTCGATCCTACAAAATCTTAGTTAACAGCTAAGCGCCCAATCCGGCGAGCATCTATCTACTTTCCCCGCCTAACTTAGCAGCTAATAGGCGGGGAAAGCCCCGGTAGACGATTAGCCTACTTCTTTAGATTTGCAATCTAACATGTAACACCCCAGGGCTTGGTAAGAAGAGGGCTTGCACCTCTGTCTATGGGTCTACAATCCACCGCTTAACTCAGCCATCCTACCTGTGGCAATCACACGTTGATTTTTCTCGACCAATCACAAAGACATCGGCACCCTCTATCTCGTATTTGGTGCCTGAGCCGGAATAGTGGGGACAGGCCTGAGTCTGCTTATTCGAGCAGAGCTAAGCCAACCCGGGGCTCTCCTGGGGGACGACCAAATTTATAACGTAATCGTCACCGCACACGCCTTTGTAATAATCTTTTTTATGGTAATGCCAATTATGATCGGGGGTTTTGGAAACTGACTTATTCCCTTAATAATTGGAGCCCCTGACATAGCATTTCCCCGAATAAATAATATGAGTTTCTGACTCCTCCCTCCCTCGTTTCTTCTCCTCCTGGCCTCTTCAGGTGTTGAAGCCGGAGCTGGTACTGGGTGAACCGTCTACCCTCCCCTCGCTGGTAATCTGGCGCACGCCGGAGCATCCGTAGACCTAACAATCTTCTCGCTTCACCTCGCGGGTATCTCATCAATTCTAGGGGCTATTAACTTTATCACCACCATCATCAACATAAAACCTACAACAGTCACTATGTACCAAATCCCATTATTTGTTTGGGCCGTACTAATCACTGCTGTTCTTCTTCTCCTATCACTGCCTGTCTTAGCCGCTGGGATTACAATGCTCCTAACAGACCGCAACCTAAACACAACCTTCTTTGACCCTGCCGGAGGAGGTGACCCCATCCTCTATCAACACCTATTCTGATTCTTTGGTCACCCAGAGGTCTACATCTTAATCCTTCCAGGCTTCGGAATAATTTCCCATATTGTTGCATACTATGCAGGTAAAAAAGAACCCTTTGGCTACATGGGGATAGTCTGAGCTATGATGGCTATTGGACTCCTAGGATTCATCGTCTGAGCCCACCACATGTTCACGGTCGGAATAGACGTAGACACACGAGCCTACTTTACATCTGCCACAATAATCATTGCGATCCCAACCGGCGTGAAAGTCTTTAGCTGACTCGCAACCCTTCATGGGGGTAACATTAAATGAGAAACACCTCTCCTGTGGGCCCTCGGCTTTATTTTCCTATTTACAGTAGGCGGCCTTACTGGCATCGTCCTAGCTAACTCTTCTCTTGACATTGTTCTACATGACACATACTATGTAGTAGCCCACTTTCACTATGTTTTATCTATGGGGGCTGTATTCGCAATCGTTGCCGCCTTCGTACACTGATTCCCGCTATTTACAGGCTATACCCTACATTCCACATGAACAAAAATCCACTTCGGCCTAATGTTTATTGGCGTCAACTTGACGTTTTTCCCCCAACACTTCCTTGGCCTGGCCGGAATGCCTCGACGGTACTCGGACTACCCAGACGCCTACACCCTCTGAAATACTGTCTCTTCAATTGGTTCTCTCATATCCCTCGTTGCCGTAATTCTATTCTTATTTATTATTTGAGAAGCATTTACAGCCAAACGAGAGGTTGGGGCAGTAGAACTAACCGCAACTAACATTGAATGACTTTACGGCTGTCCCCCACCCTATCACACATTTGAAGAGCCCGCATTTGTTCAAGTTCGAATAAATTCAAGCAAACTAACGAGAAAGGGAGGAGTTGAACCCCCATCAATTGGTTTCAAGCCAACCACATAACCGCTCTGTCACTTTCTTCACAACACACCAATAAGATACTAGTAAAACGCTATTACACTGCCTTGTCAAGGCAGAATTGTGGGTTCAACCCCCGCGTATCTTAACACGCAATGGCACATCCCTCACAACTCGGATTTCAAGACGCAGCTTCACCCTTAATAGAAGAACTACTTCACTTCCATGACCACGCCTTAATAATTGTTATTCTCATTAGCACAATAGTACTTTATATTATTGTGGCTATGGTCACAGCCAAACTTACAGACAAACTTGTGCTGGACTCCCAAGAAATTGAAGTTATCTGAACAGTTCTCCCAGCCATCATTCTAATTCTCATTGCACTACCATCCCTCCGAATTTTGTACTTAATAGACGAAATTAATGACCCCCACCTAACGATTAAAGCTATAGGCCATCAATGATACTGAAGCTATGAATATACAGACTACGAGGACCTCGGGTTTGACTCATACATGATTCCTACACAAGACCTTACACCTGGTCAATTCCGACTACTTGAAGCAGACCACCGAATGGTAATTCCGGTGGAGTCCCCCATTCGAGTTCTTATCTCAGCTGAAGATGTCCTGCACTCTTGAGCAGTTCCCTCCCTGGGCGTAAAAGTTGACGCCGTCCCCGGGCGATTAAACCAAGCAACCTTTATTGTTAGCCGACCCGGCGTATTCTACGGGCAATGCTCTGAAATTTGCGGGGCAAACCACAGCTTTATACCCATTGTTGTAGAAGCAGTCCCCCTTGAGCACTTCGAAAACTGGTCTTCACTAATAATTGAAGACGCCTCGCTAAGAAGCTAATAAGTACAAGCGTTAGCCTTTTAAGCTAAAGACTGGTGCCTAACAACCACCCTTAGCGACATGCCCCAACTAAACCCCGCACCCTGATTTGCAATTTTAGTTTTCTCTTGAATAATCTTTTTAACAATTATCCCCCCCAAAGTTTTAGCACACACCTACCCTAATGAACCAACCTCTCAAAGCACACAAAAACCTAAAACAGAACCCTGAAACTGACCATGATACTAAGCTTCTTTGACCAATTTATATCCCCTGTGTACCTGGGCGTCCCTCTAATTGCGCTAGCAATGACACTGCCCTGAATCCTACTCCCTGCCCCTCAAGCCCGCTGACTAAATAACCGTGTGCTGACACTTCAAGGGTGGTTTATTAGCCGCTTCACCTCACAACTTCTTCTGCCACTAAACCCCGGGGGTCACAAGTGAGCAGTCCTATTTACCTCCTTAATGATGTTCTTGTTGTCCATTAACATACTAGGCCTCCTTCCATACACTTTCACCCCAACAACACAACTCTCCCTTAATATGGGCCTCGCAGTGCCACTATGGTTAGCTACTGTCATTATTGGAATGCGAAATCAACCGACACATGCCCTAGGCCACCTTCTCCCAGAAGGCACCCCCACCGCCCTCATCCCTGTACTAATTATTATTGAAACAATTAGCCTGTTTATTCGACCCCTCGCTCTTGGTGTTCGGCTAACAGCAAATCTCACAGCTGGCCACCTGCTTATTCAACTCATTGCTACAGCCGCCTTCGTCCTTCTTCCTCTCATGCCTGTCGTTGCTATTTTAACAACAGTTGTTCTTTTCCTCCTGACTTTACTAGAAGTTGCTGTCGCCATGATTCAAGCCTATGTGTTTGTCCTACTCCTAAGCCTGTACCTACAAGAAAACGTCTAATGGCCCATCAAGCACACCCATACCACATAGTTGACCCCAGCCCCTGACCCCTTACAGGAGCTATTGCTGCCCTACTGATAACATCTGGCCTTGCTATCTGATTTCACTTCCACTCCACGACCTTAATAACTATTGGAACAGTTCTCCTCGTTTTAACAATCTTCCAATGATGACGAGATGTTGTACGAGAAGGCACATTTCAAGGACACCACACCCTCCCTGTTCAAAAGGGCCTCCGATACGGAATAATCCTCTTTATTACCTCAGAAGTCCTATTCTTCTTAGGCTTCTTTTGAGCTTTTTACCACTCAAGCCTAGCACCCACCCCTGAGCTAGGGGGCTTCTGACCGCCAGCCGGCATCACCCCCCTAGACCCATTTGAAGTCCCCCTTCTTAACACAGCGGTCCTCCTTGCCTCTGGCGTAACTGTCACCTGGACGCACCACAGCATCATAGAAGGAAAACGAAAACAAGCTATTCAATCCCTTGCCCTTACAATTTTACTGGGGGGATACTTTAGCTTCCTCCAGGGTCTTGAATATCATGAAGCCCCTTTCACTATCGCAGACGGGGTTTATGGGGCTACATTCTTTGTTGCCACAGGCTTCCACGGGCTTCACGTGTTAATTGGCTCTTCATTCTTAGCCGTTTGTCTATTACGCCAAATTCTCCACCATTTTACATCAAGCCACCACTTTGGGTTTGAGGCAGCCGCATGGTACTGACACTTCGTAGACGTCGTCTGACTTTTCCTCTATATTTCTATCTACTGATGAGGATCTTAATCTTCCTAGTATTAAATCTAGTATAAGTGACTTCCAATCACCTGGTCTTGGTTAAAATCCAAGGGAAGATAATGAACCTTCTTCTTACCATCATTTCAATTGCCACCCTCCTCTCGGCAGTTCTTGCCCTTGTATCCTTTTGACTCCCTCAAATTACACCAGACCATGAAAAACTGTCACCATACGAGTGCGGCTTTGACCCCATGGGCTCCGCCCGCCTACCTTTTTCACTACGGTTTTTTCTCATTGCCATTCTCTTCCTCCTCTTCGACTTAGAAATTGCACTTTTGCTTCCCCTCCCCTGAGGGGACCAACTAGCATCGCCCCTACTTACATTTATCTGAGCTACTGGCGTTCTATCGCTCCTAACCCTCGGCCTCATTTACGAATGAATGCAAGGAGGCCTAGAATGGGCTGAATAAGTGGTTAGTTTAAGAAAAACATTTGATTTCGGCTCAAAAACTTGTGGTTTAAGTCCGCAACTACTTAATGACCCCAACACACTTTGCCTTTTCCTCAGCCTTTCTTCTAGGTTTAACAGGCCTGGCATTCCACCGGTTCCACCTCCTCTCCGCCCTATTGTGCCTTGAAGGTATAATACTGTCCCTGTTTATCGCCCTCTCCCTGTGAACACTCCAGCTAGACTCAACTAACTTTTCAGCATCTCCTATGCTTCTACTTGCATTTTCAGCCTGTGAAGCAAGCGCTGGCCTCGCCCTCCTAGTAGCTACTGCTCGAACACATGGGACCGACCGATTACAAAGCCTAAACTTACTCCAATGCTAAAAATTTTAATCCCAACACTTATGCTAATTCCAACAGCCTGGCTAATTAAACCTAACTGGCTCTGGCCCATAACCTTACTATACAGCTTTTGTATCTCCTTAATTAGCCTCTCCTGGTTAAAGAACCTTTCAGAAACCGGCTGATCCTCACTCAACCTGCTCATAGCTACTGACTCCTTATCAACACCCCTTCTTGTCCTCACATGCTGACTATTACCACTGATAATCCTAGCAAGCCAAAAACATACAGCTTCAGAGCCTCTGGGCCGTCAACGCATGTATATCTCACTCCTCGCCTCGCTCCAGTTCTTCCTAATCCTCGCATTTAGCGCCACTGAGCTCGTAATATTTTATGTGATATTCGAAGCTACCCTAATCCCCACACTAATTATTATTACCCGCTGAGGCAACCAGACGGAGCGTCTAAATGCAGGGACCTACTTTCTCTTCTACACATTAGCGGGCTCCCTTCCCCTTCTTGTTGCTTTACTCCTACTCCAAAATACATCCGGCACCCTCTCGTTATTGACCCTTCATTACACAGACCCCTTATCTCTGTCGTCTTATGCAGATAAATTATGATGAGCAGGCTGTCTTTTAGCCTTCCTCGTTAAAATACCACTGTATGGTGTACATTTGTGACTTCCCAAAGCTCACGTTGAAGCCCCAATTGCAGGCTCAATAATTCTTGCGGCAGTTCTACTAAAGCTCGGAGGATATGGCATGATCCGCATAATAACAATACTAGAGCCTCTAACCAAAGAACTAAGCTATCCATTCATCATCTTTGCACTTTGAGGGGTGGTTATGACCGGCTCAATTTGCCTGCGCCAGACAGACCTTAAGTCACTTATTGCCTACTCGTCAGTAAGCCACATGGGTCTTGTAGCTGGCGGTATTCTCATTCAATCACCCTGAGGCCTAACAGGTGCAATTACACTTATGATTGCCCACGGCCTTACCTCATCAGCTCTCTTTTGCCTAGCAAACACAAACTATGAACGCACCCACAGTCGGACAATAGTTCTAGCCCGAGGACTTCAAGTAGCCCTGCCATTAATAGCCACTTGATGGTTTATTTCTAGCCTGGCCAACCTGGCGCTGCCGCCCCTACCTAACCTCATAGGTGAACTAATGATTATTACTTCTTTATTTAACTGATCCTGATGAACCCTAGCATTAACGGGGTCCGGCACTCTAATTACAGCTGGTTACTCACTCTATATATTCTTGATAACCCAACGAGGTCCTCTCCCAACACATGTTTTGGCACTTGAACCATCCCACACCCGAGAACACCTTCTTATTGCACTCCACCTTATCCCCTTAATCCTTCTCGTGCTCAAGCCCGAACTAATCTGGGGTTGAGCTAGCTGTAGGTATAGTTTTAACAAAAACATTAGATTGTGATTCTAAAAATAAGGGTTAAAACCCCTTTTCCCACCGAGAGAGGCTCGCAGCAATGGAAACTGCTAATTCCCACGACCTTGGTTGGACTCCCAGGCTCACTCGAGGGGCTCCTAAAGGATAACAGCTCATCCGTTGGTCTTAGGAACCAAAAACTCTTGGTGCAAATCCAAGTAGCAGCTATGTACCCGACTTCCCTAATGATCTCGTCAAGCTTGATTATAATCTTTGCATTACTAGCCTACCCCCTAATAACCACATTTCACCCCACACTTCGGGGTCCTCAATGGGCTACATCCCATGTCAAAACAGCTGTAAAAGCAGCTTTTTTTGTCAGTCTTCTACCTTTGACCCTCTTTCTTAACGAAGGGGCCGAGACAATTGTTTCTAACTGAACCTGGGTTAATACTGGCCCCTTCAGTATCAACATTAGCCTAAAATTTGACTTTTACTCAATTATCTTCACACCCATTGCCCTGTACGTAACTTGATCCATCCTAGAATTCGCGTCGTGGTATATGCACGCAGACCCCCACATGAACCGCTTCTTTAAGTATCTCCTTACATTTCTAATTGCTATAATTATTCTAGTAACTGCAAACAACATATTTCAACTCTTCATCGGTTGAGAGGGCGTGGGGATCATATCGTTCCTACTCATTGGGTGGTGATACGGACGGGGAGATGCAAACACTGCAGCACTTCAAGCAGTACTATACAACCGAGTGGGTGATATTGGACTTATCTTCGCGATAGCCTGAATAGCAACAAACCTAAACTCCTGAGAAATAGGACAAATCTTTGCAACCTCAAAAGACATGGACTTAACATACCCCCTCCTGGGACTCATCGTTGCAGCAACAGGGAAATCGGCTCAATTTGGACTTCATCCCTGGCTACCCTCTGCCATGGAAGGTCCTACACCGGTATCTGCCCTACTTCACTCTAGCACCATGGTCGTTGCCGGGATTTTTCTCCTGGTGCGAATAAGCCCCCTTTTAGAGAACAACCCAACTGCCCTAACAACCTGCTTATGTCTCGGGGCCCTCACAACCTTATTTACCGCAACCTGCGCCCTCACACAAAACGATATTAAAAAAATCGTCGCATTCTCTACATCAAGCCAGCTCGGCCTCATAATGGTTACCATCGGACTAAACCAGCCACAACTAGCATTTCTGCACATTTGTACACACGCCTTCTTCAAGGCCATGTTATTTTTGTGCTCCGGGTCGATCATTCACAGCTTGAATGATGAACAAGACATCCGAAAAATAGGAGGCATGCACCACCTTGCACCCTATACCTCCTCTTGCCTCACTATTGGTAGTCTTGCCCTCACAGGAACCCCCTTCTTAGCGGGTTTCTTCTCTAAAGATGCTATCATCGAAGCAATAAACACATCCCACCTCAACGCCTGAGCCCTTACCCTGACCCTCCTGGCTACATCTTTCACAGCAGTTTACAGCTTTCGTGTAATTTTTTTTGTACCTATGGGCCATCCCCGATTTAACCCACTCTCCCCTATCAACGAGAACAACCCAGCACTAATTAACCCACTTAAGCGGTTAGCATGGGGAAGCATCATCGCCGGCTTACTTATCACCTCAAATATTACACCTCTAAAGACCCCAATCATATCTATGCCTCCCCTCCTTAAACTGGCTGCCCTTGCAGTCACAATTGTCGGGCTCCTTGTTGCCATAGAACTCGCCATGTTAACAAACAAGCAATACAAGTCCTTCTCCAACTTTAGCATGCACAAGTTCTCCAACTTGTTAGGCTTTTTCCCCGATATTGTACACCGAGTAGCCCCTTCAATAGCATTCTTCTTCGGTCAGGACGCTGCCAACCAGACAGTTGACCAAACCTGGCTAGAGAAGGCAGGCCCCAAAGCCATCGTAGCCTCCAACCAACCCCTAGTTTCCGCTACAAGTAATATTCAGCGGGGGGTTATCAAAACATATCTTACTCTCTTCCTCTTAACCCTGGCTCTTATAATCCCAATATTCATCAACTAAACCGCCCGTAGAGCCCCTCGACTTATACCCCGGGTTAACTCAAGAACTACAAACAGCGTTAAAAGTAGTACCCACGCACTAGTAATTAATAACCACCCCCCAGAAGAATATATCAAAGCAACCCCTCCAACGTCACCTCGAAACACAGAAAACTCCCCAAGCTCATCTGCCAACACCCAGGACGACTCATATCACCCCCCTCAAAACAACCCTGAAACTAGCATCACCCCTCCCATATAAACAACCCCGTAGACCATTACTGACCAACTACCTCAGCTCTCGGGGTACGGTTCAGCAGCTAACGCTGCCGAGTACGCAAATACAACCAGTATTCCCCCCAAGTAAATTAAAAACAAAACTAGTGACAAGAAAGGCCCCCCATGCCCAACTAACACACCACACCCTATGCCAGCTACAACAACCAAACCCAAAGCAGCAAAGTAGGGGGAAGGATTAGAAGCAACAGCAACTAATCCTAACACAAGAGAAAATAAAACTAAATACATAACAAAAGTCATAATTCCTGCCAGGACTTTAACCAGGACTAATGGCTTGAAAAACCACCGTTGTTATTCAACTACAAGAACCCTAATGGCCAACCTACGAAAATCTCACCCCCTTCTAAAAATCGCAAACGATGCTTTAGTCGACCTCCCAGCCCCCTCTAACATCTCTGTTTGATGAAACTTCGGGTCTCTTCTGGGACTCTGCTTAGTAACTCAGATTGCAACTGGCTTATTTCTAGCCATACACTATACGTCCGATATTGCTACTGCTTTTACCTCCGTGGCCCACATCTGCCGAGACGTCAACTACGGCTGACTCATCCGAAGCATTCATGCCAACGGCGCATCCTTCTTTTTCATTTGCATCTACCTTCACATCGGCCGTGGCCTCTACTATGGCTCTTACCTCTATAAAGAGACATGAACCATCGGCGTTGTTCTTCTCCTCCTGGTAATAATGACAGCCTTTGTAGGCTACGTCCTACCTTGAGGGCAGATGTCGTTTTGAGGTGCAACCGTTATTACCAACCTTTTATCTGCTGTCCCCTATGTCGGAGGCACCCTGGTCCAGTGAATCTGAGGCGGCTTCTCTGTAGACAATGCTACCCTCACCCGGTTTTTTGCCTTCCACTTCCTCTTCCCCTTTATCATCGCAGCGGCAACGGTAATTCACCTACTTTTCCTACACGAGACTGGTTCAAACAACCCCACAGGCTTAAACTCAGACTCTGACAAAGTCCCATTCCACCCCTACTTCACATACAAAGACCTCTTAGGCTTTGCAGTCCTTCTTACTGCCCTAGCTTCCCTCGCCCTATTTTCCCCAAATCTTTTGGGCGACCCAGACAACTTCACCCCTGCAAACCCTTTAGTAACTCCCCCACACATTAAGCCAGAGTGATATTTCCTATTTGCCTACGCAATTCTCCGCTCTATCCCAAACAAACTTGGGGGCGTACTTGCGCTTTTGTTCTCAATTTTAGTCCTCATACTCGTTCCCTTTTTACACACCTCCAAACAACGAAGCCTCATGTTCCGCCCTCTAACACAGTTTTTGTTCTGGTCTTTAGTAGCAGACGTAATAATTCTAACTTGAATTGGAGGAATGCCCGTTGAACACCCTTTTGTCATCATCGGACAAGTAGCATCACTCCTTTACTTCTCCCTCTTCCTGCTGTTGCTTCCAACAGCGGGCTGATTAGAAAATAAAGCCCTCGGATGAAAATGCACTAGTAGCTCAGTGTCCAGAGCCCCAGTCTTGTAAACTGACCGTCGGAGGTTAAAATCCTCCCTACTGCTCAAAGAAAGGAGATTTCAACTCCTACCCCTAACTCCCAAAGCTAGGATTCTAGCACTAAACTATTCTTTGTGCCACATACATGGTTTTTAATGTACATGTATGTAATAACACCATATATTTATAGTAACCATTTTGTGTAATGTACTAAGACATTCATGTATAATAACCTAATCTAGTAATAAAACACTCACTTATCACCAATTTTAACTAAAATATACTACAACCTGAACGATTACTGACCTTACATTAGTGAAACTCCAGGACGGGCCGAAAGACCAGACCGATCACAACACTCATCAGTCGAGTTATACCAGGACTCAAGATCTCGCCCTTCATAAAATTCTATGTAGTAAGAGCCTACCAACCGGTGATTCCTTAATGATAACTCTTATTGAGGGTGAGGGGCAAAAATCGTGCGGGTTTCACTCAGTGAACTATTCCTGGCATTTGGTTCCTACTTCAGGGCCATTAATTGATATTATCCCTCACACTTTCATCGACACTTACATAAGTTAATGTTGATAATACATACGACTCGTTACCCAGCAAGCCGGGCGTTCACTCCAGCGGGTAAGGGGTTCTCTTTTTTTTTTTCCTTTCACTTGGCATTTCAGAGTGCATCCAGCCAACAGAGACGTTTAAAGGGTGAGCACTTTTCTTGCACTCCGCGTAAATAGTATTCATGTTATAAGTCTTTATTAGAAGGATAACATTAAGGGATATCAAGTGCATAAAGAATGTGCTTGCTTCTTCTATCACCCCAGAGATACCCCCTTTTTCGCGCGTAAAACCCCCCTACCCCCCTAAACACCTGAAGTTGCTAAGACCCCTGAAAACCCCCCGGAAACAGGACAAACCTCTGGTAGCTCAGAAAAGATAACTACTTTTTTAACCCTAAAATACCTAAAACCCACCAGTTGTTTTAATAATGAGACTTTCTCAACCCTGAGATACCTAAAGCCCTTTGTAAGCCCACCAGTTGTTTTAATAATGAGACTTTCTCAACCCTGAGATACCTAAAGCCCTTTGTAAGCCCACCAGTTGTTTTAATAATGAGACTTTCTCAACCCTGAGATACCTAAAGCCCTTTGTAAGCCCACCAGTTGTTTTAATAATGAGACTTTCTCAACCCTGAGATACCTAAAGCCCTTTGTAAGCCCACCAGTTGTTTTAATAATGAGACTTTCTCAACCCTGAGATACCTAAAGCCCTTTGTAAGCCCACCAGTTGTTTTAATAATGAGACTTTCTCAACCCTGAGATACCTAAAGCCCTTTCGCACATCTCGCTTTCTTTATGGTCAAAAAACTGCTGTTTAAATTATTTCAAGTATTTCCAATATAGCCCTAACTACGAAGAGTGGGAGACAAAAAACCCAGGAACTCCCCTCTGCACTCCGGGACTACTTTATCCCGCTGACAAAACCCACAACCCTATTTTGAGACCGACCTTTTTAACCCCTAAAAACTGAAGGGGTTCACAGGGTGTATCTTGAGTGGGTACCT